CACGAACTTGAATCATCACGTGGCTGCTAAAGCAAGCTAAGCTTCACACGGCCCTGAGGAAGCCAAAAGACCCTCCCCTCTCACGGCCGAAGGCTCCGCAACACGTTGGAGAGCTTTTAGATCCCGCCCTAAAACGCCCATTCTCCTAGAGTTCCGAAGTGATCCTCATTCTCACCGCAGCCTTCTTATTAAGCCGAAAGAAAGCCAGGCAAGAATCGCATTTTTTGGTAGTACGAAGGGGGAGCAGAATGGGTCATTGTTTCTTGGGATCGCTGACAGATTCTCGTCGCCGTCGTTTGTCTTCGACTCCCGTTGACCTCTCTTGTTCTCCTCCCCCTTACCCAACCGGGTGTAGGACTGATGTAAACTTCTTCCTGTAAGTCCCCGTTCAGGAAGGTATTTTGAACATCTAATTGTAACAGAGGCCAATCCCGATTGTCAGCAATAGAGAGAAGGAGACGAAGAGACTTCATCTTGTCTACCGGGTCAAAGGCTTCCTCGTAATCTATCCCATATGTTTGAGTAAAGCCCTTAGCTACTAGCCTGACCTTTTCCTCCTTTCTCCCATAAAGCTTCCCTTCCCCCAGTCTCATATCGAATTAGTAGAGATCAAGATGGGGGGACTCAAAATGATACTCCTCTCTGAATCGAGAGGTATCAGATCGAAGTAAGATAAGTCATGTATTATAATTGAAGTGATTTCCGGGGGGTGTATTTATGAGCAAATTCTGGCATGAGAGGACCAATGAGACAGAACACTGTTGGATGCATTCCTTCGCTAGCAGGTCTTCGGCCCATCTCAATTGAAGAGTCTTCGGTCAGTAATCTCGTACTCTCGACCGGCTCGAACCACTACGTTATCCATGTGCCGGCTCGTTCGTATGCTCATCCTATTCATGTCACCAGAACCTGTAATAAACCATCATTTCAAACCATCCTGTTACAGGGAATCTTTGGATATCAGTTCGAAGGGAGCGCCGAACACCGAAAGTGAAGTTGCTCCTACCTACAGGAGCATCTGCCTTTGTGAGGTCTGAGGTCAACGGCAATATGTCACCCTGCTTTAATGATAGTACTCTTTCCATTAGGAGCTTCCCCCAGCTGAGCTAGGCTAAAGAATAAAAATTAATAATGAATATAAATAAAGTATAAAATTCATATAGCAAGCATGGGCGATAAACGCATTTTTTTTTAGATCGATTCCAGAGGTCGGTCTTCTGTCTGATGAGAATAGGCTCAGGCTCTGTACAGCCATTTTAGTATTTTTTTGGCGCGAATCTTGTTAAGCGTTAGAAAAATTCCGGTCTTAAGCAGCCAATTATTCCTGGTATAGTCGTAAATCGGTTGGATTACCATTCTCCATTATTAGTTCTGGGGTGAAGGTAGTTTACTTGCTTAGTGTGAAACGCTAAGGATTTTGATCAGATTTATCTCTAGTGAGATGATTCACCGTAGTATCACTAAAACTCTCCAATCGCCATTAGCAAGTGTGGCCAGACGCTCTGCTATAAAACACAATTTTTTTTGTCTAAGTCTAAGTTTAGATATTTAAAGGGGTGAAACAGCTTGACCATAGGGAAAGGGGTTCAGAAATCTTTTTACCTGTTTAGTCCAAAATACCACCAGCTCTTCTTTCCGGATGAATACAAATGCAACGATCGTGCCCTAAGTCCGAGTTTTTTCAGCAATCACCGTTATCTCTTTCTTACGCATGGCAGCAATACAATAAAAGAGGGTCTGCCCGCCCCCAGAGGAAGACCTTTATTTTGAACTAATATGAGAGTATCCATTCTTGGCCATGCTGGCTATAATGGTAACGTGGTTATTTTCAACATGGGGATTCTCTACCGGGAATGGAGAGAGTTAGGAGAAGGGAAGGGCCTCATAGCTCCTTACTATAGGTGATTCAGGGAAACCCCCACCCTTTTTTATCAAAATCTTACTAAGAAGTAAGGCCACGGCTCCAATAGGGCACACGTCCATCAAATAAATAGCCGAAGGCCGCAAACGATCAAATAATGGCCCCGCGTTTGTTACAAGCCGAAGGAAAGGCAGCTCGGAGATTAGCAGAGGTTATGGAATCTGACCCAGCCACAACTCCAGCAAGAGTAGGCTCTGAAGAATGAAAAGACGCATGTATAAAGTATAAGTACTTCTTTCCTATGGACTTTTTAAACGGGTTGGAATCCGGTAATAAATAGGCGTATATCGGCCTTCTTTTAGTAGCGAATCTTGAGGTCATCCGGAAACTGGAAAGTCTCCCGTATCCAGTAAATCAGTGTTATCTCTATCTGTCGGAAAGGGGCCAACCAGGTCCTGTTGTCTCTCCTGTCGCATCTGTGTAAACTGTCCGTTGCTTGCTTCTGGAGTGCAGGAACTGGAACTATCACATCAGTCGGATCTGCATTAGTTTTTAACCGTAGTTTTCCTTTCTGAAAAGCATTCCCGGAACAAAGACTACTTTCTCACCGTGGCAACAACTGCAAGCCCGTACAAAAGTAACCTTTGCCGGTGGGGCAAAAGTCTTCTCAGAATCGATACCAAGAGTGAGTCTGAATTTCCCTCAATGGTGGTATTTCCGTCAGGAAGAGGTTTGAGCCCCCCTCTATCTGATAAGGTAATGAACGACGTCTTCTGCAAGACTGGCAATTCCTCAGACATGGCCTGCTGCCACTGAGGGATCCTTGCTGCCTCACTATCATTTTTCGGCTTCAAAGAAGAATGAACAACGGCAAGAAAAGCACTATGCTGGGTCAGACACAAACCATATGGGTGTCACAAATAAGAACAACGTACCTCAGGAAAGGCCAACGGGCAACACCATCCAATCATCTTTTGATAATACATATAATCTTCCAAACAATACTGCGGAGAATCAGACGGAGCAGAATCTTTTTTCTGTTAATAAAGACACTTCTCAGCACATACAGATTTCTGCCGATCCTTCAACCAGTACTGCTTCTCATGATTCTGGGTTGATTCTTCTCATCAGGTAATAGTAGAAGCCATTGACTCATCTCCGGCTGCTAACAATTCCAATGTTGATAATTATGGTATTCAGGCTATTATGCCTATTATCTCTCGGCCTGATCATGAACTCATAAACAAGATGGAGTCTAATATATTCCTTGTTTGACTGAAATCCAAAGATGATGCTAACGTTCCAAAGGAACAAGCTGCTCAGACTAAGGGATACTTATCGGACTCTTTTCCTATGAGAGAAGCAAACATTTCTTTGCAGGAATTTTTTACCATGTGTAAGGTCGTTTACTTGCTTAGCGTTTCACGGGATGGATTTCATTAACACGGATAGACCAGAAATGGTCTTCGTAAGCGCTTTCTGTTCAAGAATCGGTAGCGGTTTTAAGGGAGACTACCGAGCTCCACGAGAAGCGCCTATCATCTCTATGCGAATTCTGACCTTAGCTTTTCGTCTTTGATTAGTATTAGTGAAAGCTCGCTCGACTTAATAATCGCCGTCTTACTCGACTTGCTTACTAGCTGCATTTCTTACTAATATCTAAATTTGACTTGTTAATTTAGAGTTCTAAACTGAGTACACTAGGAGAACAGTAGTTTCCTCTTTTCTCCTTTTTATGAACACGGAATGATCAGCATTGCTTCTCTGGAAACCCGTCTATCTTCGTCATAACCAAACTTCATATCTCGAACCAAGCCCGAGGAGACTGCTTGAGACCATATATCGCCTTTTTTCACCTGCAAACTTTCCCTTCCTCCCCCTGAGCTCGAAACCCTGGTGGAGGTCTCCATGAAGAAAGGCCCTTTTGACATCGAGCTGATGCAGTGGCCAAGATCTGTTAGCTGCAACTGACAGAATGACTCGTATGGAATTGAGTGAGTTTAGTTTGGCCACAGGAGCAAACGTCTCGAGATAATTGATGCTATAGGTTTGTGTGAAACCTTTCGCCACAATACGAGCCCTCTCGATAGAGCCATCCGCTTTGTGTTTCAGGGTATATACCCACCTGCAGCCAACCGTACGTTTGCCTCTTGGTAACGTGATCAGTTCCCAAGTGTCGTTCTTCTTTAGAGCCTCTATTTCTTCTATCATAGCTTTCTTCCCTGATTGAGGGCTTCTTCAAAATTGGGAGGGTATCTTGGTGGAAGAAATCGCGGAAACGAAAGCTTTAAAGGAAGGTAGTTTACTTGCTTAGTGTTTGCGCTAAGGGATGAGCGTTAAAAGCATTTTATAGATATTTAATAGATCTTATCAGTCTTCTTGTGTAATAGTAACTCTCCCCCATCAATCGGTACTAGTTATTCTCCTTCGGATCCTTGACTTGATTTGTCCGATGATAAATGCGAAACGAAAGAAGGATCCTCCTGCTGGGAATTATATCCTACTCTTTACCCCCCCTTTTCACAGATAATGGAGAGATGAATTGATCGATTCATCGGGTCGGGACTGACGGGGCTCGAACCCGCAGCTTCCGCCTTGACAGGGCGGTGCTCTGACCGATTGAACTACAATCCCAGGAAAATTAGGTATACAGCCTAAAAATTCTTATTATTTTTTCTCATTGGATTTCATTCGAACCTTTTTGTTTCGCCGTGTTGTAACAGAGACACGAATGATATACTATATTATTATATAAATTATTATCATAAAAAATCTATAATTTAATATATTTAAAAATGCAAATGCAGTAAACTCATAGTGGGCTAATTCATGAATTGAATCAAATGGACCCTTTTAACTAAGCGGTAGAGTCACGCTCTTTAAACGCCCTAAGAAATAGGCGTCAGTCATCAGTTCCAATCAGATCCGAAAAATGAGAAATCAATCAAAAGTAAGTGCAGTGGATCTGAATTGAATCATGACTATATAAGCTATTCTGATATTAAGATTCGATATAGATGAAATCGTGGAAGCGGACCTTTGATTTCCTTGGACCACGTAAGAATTCGTCGTCCGATCGAACCTTCTTGTTCCTGGATGCTCCATAGAAATCCATCGTTATTCCTTTCTTCCACCGAGA